TAACAGATCATTTACGAAGTTCTATGGTAACTTCTTCAGATTTTGAAAGGAATTAGTAAAGGGGACTCGGACCATTTTTCATGCTTAAACATGACATGAGATGAGTCAAAAAAGCATAAAAAAATCTCTAGGAGTCTAAAATGTTAAATGTATGATATGTGGTGGATCGCTCAGCGGAAGAAAGATCTAATTTTATTATGTGTAGAACCTCTTTGGACAACCACTAGTCACTTCCAGTAGAAAGTAAGTATCGTCGTAATCTAATAGCAGAACGATTTGTTCTTAGAACAGTGAAAGTAAAGAAAGAGAGAAACAAATAAAGAAAAAACTAGGGATTGGTTTTTTCTCATTGTAATATCCATAATTCTGGTAAGAACAGGTTTATCCAAACAGAATATTTAGAAGGAATTCGGTTGGAAAAAATTTCCTATCATGCGTAGATTTGGGTTTTGAAATACAACTAAACTATAGTAATCATTCATTGTTTGATCGAATGGTTATTATTCATTATTGTCTTTCCAGTATAATTTTGAAAGAGAGACAAGCTTTTTAAAAATAAAGTTTCGAAAAACGATCAATGCAAAACGATCAATTAAACAATTGATACAATTCGATTAATCAATCGATTACTCAATCAATTATTAATATACCTAGAGTCCACTCCTTCCCCATACTACGAGTGAAAGGGAAAATGTAAAGACTACCATTAAAGCAGCCCAAGCGAGACTTACTATATCCATGTGAATTATATCTCCTATTTCTATGAAGGAATTATTCCATTATTGATCAATAATCATAGTAGAATCAATGGCGCAGAGTCAAAATAGGATTCTGACTTAAGGCTATTGATGAACCAATTCAATGAATCCACTCGTAACAGATTCTTTATAGGATTTCTGGTAGAATTGGGGAGTATTAAGTAAAAATACGATACACACACCTTTTCCTTGAAAATTGCAAAGGAATGCTCCTAATGGAACATGTGGGAATAGTAAGACCTATTGTTTGTTTTGTTACCTTTCTTTCATAAGCAAAAATAAAAAAAAAATATACCATCAAGATAGATAACTATCTATTGGATACCTACATTTCCTATTTGATCTAAGCCTTACTGTCTTTCTTTCTGTGAAAGAATGGGGAGACATCACTACCATTATTACATACATTTTTTTTGTAATCTCCTTACACGACCAAAGAAATCTTTTTTTTTTTTACTTTTACTCTGTTATTCTATAAGATAAGAGCCAACTAACCACCCTGATTGAATGTTTGAGTACTCGGAGTCTCTCGTAAGTATGGATACAAAGTATCTTCAGTCCTTTCCACAACTCCTAAATTGATTTCCCATCAGCCTATCCAATCTAATTCCAGACAGAGTCAGTAGACCCTACGTTAGTGTAGGTAGTGTAAGATAATTAGGAAGACTTGACAGTCTTTCATATAATCTTTTCTTCAATCCTAGGAGCAAAAATGGAATGTCCTTTAGGAACCTTTGGATACCAAGATTTCTGACCTCTTACTTTCGTAGTTCTGGAATTAATAAGTAAGCCTTACCTCATCCCTATTGGTATATCTGTTTGGGCCGCTACCCAGAACCCAAACAGAGCCAGATTTTGAGAAAACAACTTACAGTCTTTTATAGAACTATGTATTCTATAAATCAAGTATCGACAAGCCCCGTCCTTTGCCTTTGCTTATGCAGGGCAAGAATTTGTCGAGTATCAGTAGAATAAGAAATTCTAAGTATTTTGTTGATCAGGCGACACCCAGATTTGAACTGGGGATAAAGGATTTGCAGTCCCCTGCCTTACCGCTTGGCCATGCCGCCAAATCCGATCCAAAATCGATGAAAATATTATTCATCCACATTTTATTACTAATTGTTTGTTTTTTCAGAGGGGGGATTACTGAACCCTTTTTTCTTTTTTATTTGTTTTTTGATCTTGAATCTCATTGTGCTTATCCCTTTTCAATCTCTTTCAAAAAATGAATTCTTGTTTCTTATGAGATCTAGTTTAGATTATTCTCTTCGATTGATTGTATCTCAAAACACACACCGCTTAAAAACTTCCCTTCTCTTTCTATTGAAAAGCTATTTCAAATTGAAAAAAGAAAAAATGGATTTCCAGTCACAGACTGCAAAATTTGGGGCAAATTGGAACCATTAACTTTTTTTTATTATTTAATTCTTATTATTTTTTATTTGATTTTGGATTTTGAAGTAGTGAACGGTTCTTCTATTTTGTATTTAATCTCAATGTGTTTCCTTTCCTTAATGGTATAACAAAATCAAATTGATTTACAACTAATCAGTATCAATTATTTTCAAAAATTCTTTTCAATTATCAATTATAAGAAAATATATATGTATGTGTAAACCCCAGAACAGAAATTGGTACACAGATACCGAGTCGGGTCTCTCTCTTATGTACATATCCCTATAGAGAATCACCGTGCTTTAATCTTTCATTGTATTGAATATATTGAATAAAAAATACTA